AATTGGTCTACAGTGTCATTGTATAGAATTCCTATCTTGTTTTCCACATCGTTATTTCCTCCATTGATATATACAATTTATATGGGCATTTCGTCTTTTTGGTCCCATTTAACATATAATAATAGTAAAAGAAAAGTCTTATATACGTATGAGATACGGAACGGAACCTGTCGTAAAAAAAGACGTTTTTTTTATGTTTTAAGAAAATTTTTATTTACCGGATGGTTGTATATTTCAATTTGAATTAGGGATTCCGTGTACAAGGTTCTTAACTGCATATGCATCTGATCATATATGTATTACCATTTTAGATTACAATAAAAAAAGGAAGGAGATTTTTCAATGCGAGATCTAAAAACATATCTTTCCGTGGCACCGGTATTAAGTACTCTATGGTTCGGGTCTTTAGCAGGTCTATTGATAGAGATTAATCGTTTTTTCCCAGATGCGTTGACATTCCCCTTTTTTTGATTCTAGTTATTGATACGTTACCAAATAACGAAGATTCGGGATAAAATTAAATATTTGTGACTAATCCTTTGACCCCTTTTTCTCTTTTTTCCTTTTAGAATAAAAGGGAGGAAAGAGAAAAAAGAAAAGGTGTATTCAACAGCTTCGAGACTTGGGTTCAAGTTTGAATTAAATAAATTATTAAATTCAAAAATAAACTAGGGATGGAGGTAGAATAAACAGGGTGGGGCCTAGATCTAGGACAAGACTCTTATACAAGGGGTACTTAAATGTAATGTGATTTGAAATAAAGTTTAGAAATTTTTTTAGTATATTGATTGCAGGTAATTTTTTCATAATTGGATTTCAAGTTAATAACTTCTATTTTTCCTTCCTTTCTTCTTCTTCTTTTCGGATCGAAAATAGAAGAGTTGAGCAAATCAAAAATCCAAAGGGGGTTCATGGCCAAGGGGAAAGATGTCCGAATAACGGTTATTTTGGAATGTACTGGTTGTGTTCGAAACGGTGTTAATAAGGTATCAACGGGTATTTCCAGATATATTACTGAAAAGAATCGTCACAACACGCCTAATCGACTGGAATTGAGAAAATTCTGTCCATTTTGTTACAAACATACGATTCATGGGGAGATAAAGAAATAGATCGAATCGAGCACATGTATGTAACCCTTCCAAGGAAGGGTAAAAATGACATTCTATATATAACATAATTAAATATAAAAAAATAAAATCCTATTTATTCTAATTAATTTTAGATCCGACCGAAATAGGATTTTCGGGATAAGGAATAAACTAAACAAACCATGGATAAATCCAAGCGACCTTTTCTTAAATCCAAGCGATCTTTTCGTAGGCGTTTGCCCCCGATTCAATCGGGGGATCGAATTGATTATAGAAACATGAGTTTAATTAGTCGATTTATTAGCGAACAAGGAAAAATATTATCTAGACGGGTGAATAGATTGACCTTGAAACAACAACGATTAATTACTATTGCTATAAAACAAGCTCGTATTTTATCTTTGTTACCTTTTCTTAATAATGAGAAACAGTTTGAAAGAACCGAGTCGACCACCAGAACTGCGGGTCTTCGAGCCAGAAATAAATAGGCTTACTCTTTCGTTACTTGAATAAAAAGTAAAATCCGAACTAAAACGCAGATTGATGTTTTGTTCGAAAAATATGAAAAATACATATTTAATTTAAGAATAAAGATTTTTTTTTAGTGTGTTCATTCATTTTGACTTTACCCTCCCGGAGTTCATTCTCCGGGGAACTCCGTTTAAATTATTCCGGTGGATTCTTTCCAATCTACTTCTTTTATGATCTCATTGGAAATCATATAAAGACAATTTTTATTTGATATAGCTATTTGTGCAAGTATTTTACGATTAAGAAGCACCTGTTTCTTATATAGGTCATGTATTAATCTACTATAACTATAGGATACCCCCATTTCACGAATTACTGCGTTTATTCGAGTGATCCACAAACGGCGAAAATTTCTCTTTTGCTTATCCCTATCCCGATGAGACGAAACCAAAGCTCTTATTTTCTGTTGAGTAATTGTTCGAGTAAGTCTTGAATGAGCCCCTCGAAAGCTTGATGCAAATAAACGAATTTTTGTTCTACGTCTCCGAGCTATATTTCCCCGTCTAATTCTGGTCATTGAATAAATGAAACTTTGACGAATAACTAATAGATTTCCTTTCTTTCAGTTATTCTTTTTCCCTTTCCTAGTCTATTAATAACAAAGCTTTTTTCCAATGTATAAACTAAAAATTCCAATGACTTTGGCTACTATAACCTTCCCGACCACTATTTTTATTTTTCCTAGACATTTCACTTCGAAATAAGAAATTTTATTTTACTAGGTATCAAAATATAATAAATAAAAAATATAAATGGATAAAGAAATAGTGGCTTCCTTCGTTTATATGGTTAATTCTTAAACGGTGAGGTTTTCTCTATACACCGGAGCCTTTACTTCATTTAATTAATGTTATTGGTAACTTGTATAGTTCACATTCTTTGGCTCTACCCATGAATTATCCAGTAATAGGTCTTTCACGATTAGATCTACTTACACAGTAACGGTATTTAATTATGAAAGTTGGCTCGGTAGCTAACCCTGTTAGTCCGTTCTTGCAAGAGGGGCCTAAGTTTTATGTTTTTATTTTTAAGTAGGATTTTCTCCGCTTAATGGATAACCTTTTGTTACCAATGAAGAATTGCTTCTCATCTTAAATTGAGGTGATTGGATTTGCACCAATGAAAACCATAAATTTCATACACAATAGAACGGATATATTTTTTTTAATACTGAGTTGAACGGACTTCTTTTTCTATTCTATCCTATTCCCCGGTACTGATCATTGATACTAGAAAAGGTTTTCTTTCTTTTATCTTTATCCCAGCTCATGATCTGAACGAGTCGCACATACACCCTAGTACATGTTCCTCGACGCTGAGGGCATCCCCGAAGTGCGGGGGATTTTGTGACATTTCTGATTGGCTGTCTTGTATTTCTAATAAGTTGTTTAATAGTTGGCATGTTGAATCATATCATATAAATAATGGGCTGGTTTAGATCGATCCTAACCTGATTATTTTGAATTACTTCTATTTAATTTTATAGTAAATTCAGCAAAAATATAAAATAGGAAATCGAAAATTTGCGCGAAAAAAAAAATCCGGGCTTTTTCACCCAACCACCGCTACAAGATCAACAATTCCATAAGCTTGGGCTTCTGTTGCTGACATAAAAACATCTCTTTCCATGTCTTCCGAGACAACCCATAAGGGTTTGGCCGTTCTTTGTACATAAACCCTTGTTAGGGTTTCACGCAGTTTTAGCAGCTCTTCCGCTTCCAGGATAAATTCTCCCGTTTGTGCCTCATAAAAAGAACTAGCAGGTTGATGAATCATTACCCTGATGGTATAACAAAAGAGGGGTTCCTCTATTTTGCATGATGAATAGAAAAGAAAGATAAAGAATAAAAAGAAAAAAAAAAGATAGAATTGAACAACCACAACCGTACGGGCATCTTTTATGCATTGCATACGGCTCTATAATAAAATTGACCTTTACCTTCAAAAAAATAGGATCTATCAGACCCAGATCGTTAAATGATCAAATTACCACCCTTCCTTTCGTAGGCGTTAAAAAATACTATGATGGTTCCGTTGCTTTATATATATTTAATATTATTTGGTTTGTCTGTATTTCAGCAATCCCAAAGTTGCTTTTTGTAAAATTAAGGAAAAAATAATCTTGTTTTTTATTTTCGAACTCTTTCAGAACACAACTAAGCCCCCCGGTGTGAAAATAAAAAAGTTTGTGACGCTGAACTGGAATCTCCAATATAAAAAAAGAGGAAATCCCTTTTATCTCATACTACTCTCTCGATACATAATCAAATGTTTTGAAAAAAACAATAAAAATTGTTTTATTTTGATATCGAATTCAAAGTGCCATGCTATTATTACTTAATATTAATATGGCGAAGGCATAGTCTTATTTTTTTCTCTCAAATAAAAACCTCATTGGCGCCAAGCGTGAGGGAATGCTAGACGTTTGGTAATTTCTCCTCCGGCCAAGATAAAAGATCCCATTGAAGCGGCTAATCCCATGCATATTGTCTGTACATCTGGTCGCACAAATTGCATTGTATCATAAATAGCCACTCCAGGGATAACCCATCCGCCGGGAGAGTTTATAAACAAATAGAGATCTTTGGTATCATTCTCGATACTGAGATATACCATAAGACCAATAAGTTGGTTGGAGATCTCGCTATCAACCTCTTGTCCTAAAAAAAGTAATCTTTCTCGATAAAGTCGGTTGATTAGGGTAAAATTAGATCCCTTACGAACCGTACAGGCGCCTTTTGGTGCATACGGTTCAACAAAAAATTGCAAAAAAAAATCAATGTGCAGATTCCAATCCTCTTTATTTTTTCATATTCGTAGAAGGCTCTTTATTACTTCTAACGAAAGTATTTTTCTTCCATTTTTCAAAAAAGACAGGTTTTTACTCCTTTTCGTATAATATTCTTGTAATAGAAAAATAATAGAAAATAAAAAAGCAGTCAATAAACTTATCGAATTTACTTCTTATTGATATATTGTTTCATCGAGATCTAATCCAAATCACAATGTCGTTTTCTTGTTCCTGAATGGGCCCTGTTAAATTTTTTAGGTTTATGCTCTACTCCGGGTAAAGATCCGCCCGATTTTCATTTGTACATATAGGACAAATGCTTCCATTACCACTTCTTTTTGTTATGACTCCCCCCCCCTTTTTTCAATTTTTATGCCTTCCGCCAAAAATTTGATGTATTCATGCATATTAATCTTACTCGATTGATTAAGAGTTTGAGATGGCTTCTCTTTACAAAAAGAAACCGTTTATGATACAAATAGTAATCCTAGATCTATTTCCAATTGGGCTTTTTCTAAACGGAGCCTGGATACTTAAGTTTTTTAGTTCCACTAAGCTAACCATAAATTGTTCTAATTAATAATAGT